TTTTAATTTGATTCAATTGTGAAATAACACGACGTATGTATCTAGGGAATAGTTGCTTCAAAGCGAATTTTCCCTAGATACATCTATTCAATAAAATTCTCAATTTCTTTCGAATATATGAATTGTGCTACAGATTCAACTCTTATATCTTAATTAAATCCAATTGAGTTAAAACTTGTTTTTTGGTAAATCCATTGCGAAATGTTTTTCTAGAATGCCCAATATCTGTTTTACATCTTCTAGGCGAAAATGTTCAATTTTCATAAGATCTTCTTGACTGTTATTCAAAAGGTCCAATAATGTATATATATTGGACCTTTTGAGGCAATTATAAACCCTGGGAGACAATTCGGATTGATCAATAAAAATCGATTTCAATGCTATTTTCTTTTTGTTTTTTCGTACTTTATCCAATTTATCGTGAAAAGTAAAAGGGGATAAAGGAACCGTGTATTGATTGTCCTCTAAAGGTAAGTTTTTTTCTTCCTTATATAAAAAGGGAATAAACAAATCAATCAAATTCCGGGAGGCTTCATGAAGTGCTTCTTTCGGAGTTAAACTCCCATTTGTCCATATTTCGAGAAATAGTATCTCTTGTTTTTCATTCCCATTTTCATAGGAATGAATACTATGATTCACGTTTCGAACAGGCATGAATACAGCATCTATAGGATAACTTCCATCTTGAAAGGTATGTGGCATTTTGATAAGATATCCGCGATTTCTCTCGATTTCTAATCCAATACACAAATTAATGGGTTCTGCTAAGCTAGCTATATGTTGTGTATTGTCGACGATTTCCACATAAGGCGGTAAGATGATATCTTGAGCAGTTACATATCCAGGGCCCCTGGCGCAAATCGACGCGCCACAAGTTCCATATAGATTACTTCTCAATACAATTTCTTTCAAATTCATTATAATTTCGTGGACCGATTCTTGAATACCCGTTATAGTCGAATATTCATGCGGGACATTCTCAGATTTTACGCGTGTGATACATGTTCCTTCTATTTCTCCAAGCAAAGCTCTTCTCATCGCAATGCCTATTGTGTCGGCCTGTCCTTTCATAAGTGGAGACAGAATAAAGCGCCCGTAATAAAGACGTTTACTGTCTGTTCTTGATTCAACACACTTCCACTGCAGTGTCCGAGTAGATACTGTTACTTTCTCTCGAACCATAGTAATAATATTTTATTTGATTGAATTATTTATTTCTCTTGTTTCTCTTGAAATTTCTTCACTCTTCATTTCTACACACGTCTTTTTTTTGGAGGTCTACAGCCATTATGTGGCATGGGGGTTACATCCCGCACAAAAGTTAATAGTATACCACTTCTACGAATAGCTCGTAATGCGGCGTCTCTTCCGAGACCGGGACCTTTTATCATGACTTCGGCTCGTTGCATACCTTGATCTACTACTGTACGAATAGCATTTGCCGCTGCAGTTTGAGCGGCAAAGGGCGTCCCTCTTCTCGTACCCTTGAATCCACAAGTACCGGCCGAGGACCAGGAAACCACCCGACCCCGTACATCTGTAACCGTGACAATAGTATTATTGAAACTTGCTTGAACATGAATAACTCCCTTTGGTATTCTACGTGCACTTTTACGTGAACCAATACGTACATTTCTACGTGAACCAATTCTCGGTATAGCTTTTGCCATATTGTAGCATCTCATAAATATGAGTCATAAATATATGGAATATATCCATTTGATCTCAAAACAGATTCTTTATTTGTACGTTTAGCCCTTTAGTGAGTCTGATTATCCTTGTCTTTGTTTATGTCTCGGGTTAGAGCAAATTACTCTAATGCGCCCCCGTCTGCGGATTAGTCGACATTTTTCACAAATTTTACGAACGGAAGCTCTTATTTTCATATTTGTCATTCCTTATCTTAATTATGAATCTACTTCTTGGTAGAAAATAAGTTTCTTGAAATTTTTCATCTCGAATCGTATTGAATAAAAATCACCTAATCTTTCGAATCCTTGTTTCGGAGTCGATAAATTATACGTCCTCTGGTTGAATCATAACGACTTACTTCAATTTTGACTTTATCTCCTGGCAGTATCCGTATAAAACTACGTCGGATCTTTCCTGAAACATAACCTATAATCAGATCTTCATTATCTAACCGAACCCGGAACATGCCATTGGGAAGCGATTCGGTAATTAAACCCTCATGAATCCATTTTTGTTCTTTCATTTCAGGTAAAGCCCCCTTGAAGTATCAACTAATGTAGGAGAAACGATATTAGACAACTCACCCCTTTCTTTTTTTTTTACAAATAGGAAGAGGTTTCGGATCCCATTTGGATATTAAAAGGATTACCATATATAACATAAAATTTCTCCGCCGATTCTTTCTAGTCGAGCCTCCCGGTCTGTCATTATACCTCGAGAAGTAGAAAGAATTACAATCCCCATTCCACCTAAAATTCTAGGAATTCGTTGAGAGTTAGAATAGATTCGTAGACCGGGTCGGCTGATCCGTTTTAAATTTAAAAAATTTCTACAGGTATGGGGTCTTTTCCTATTCCTTCTATTATGTCGCAGGGTTAAAACCAAAAAATTTTTGTTTTTTTCTCGATGTTTTCTGACGTTTTCGAGAAAACCTTCTCGGAAAAGTATTTTAACAATATTTTCGGTAATATTAGTAGATGCTATGCGAACAACTCTTTTTCTATCCATATCCGCATTTCGTATAGAGGTTATTATCTCAGCAATAGTGTCTCTACCCATGATGAACTAAAATTTTTGGTGCCTCAAAGTTGGATATAATTAACATGTTTTTTTTATTGGTTTATGAATATGAATTTTTCAAGGTATATGCGTGAGACATAATCTACGAATTAATCTAGTTCTTAATCTATTTCTTTTCAAATATCCCAAAGATATCAGGATCCCATTTTATTTTATAATACCTCGGGAGCTAATGAAACTATTTTAGTAAAATTGAATTGTCTCAATTCGCGGGGGATTGCACCAAAAATTCGAGTTCCTTTTGGATTTCCTTCTTGATCAATCACAACTGCAGCATTGTCATCATATCGTATTATCATACCGCTGTCACGTTTAAGTTCTTTACAGGTACGAACAATTACAGCTCTGACTACTTCTGATTTTTCTAGGGGCATATTTGGTACTGCTTCTTTGATCACAGCAACAATAACGTCACCAATATGAGCATATCGGCGATTACTAGCCCCTATGATTCGAATACACATCAATTTTCGAGCCCCGCTGTTATCCGCTACATTTAAATGGGTCTGAGGTTGAATCATATGAATTTTTGAGTCTGTTCTTCCAATGCAAAGGATGAAGAAAATAAAAGAAATATTGTTTGTCCAAAAAAAGAAACCTGCGGTTTTCTTTCATTCCCAAGACGCATTTGTATTGGTTCTACATTTTTATCCCGAAATAATAAATTGAGTTCGTATAGGCATTTTGGATGCTGCTATTAAAATAGCCCTTCTAGCTATATTTTCAGTTACTCCGCCCATTTCATATAGTATTCGCCCCGGTTTAACAACAGCTACCCAATATTCGGGGGATCCTTTCCCCGAACCCATACGTGTTTCGGCGGGTCTTATTGTAACTGGTTTGTCTGGAAATATACGGACCCATATTTTTCCACCACGGCGTGCATTTCGTGTCATTGCTCGTCGACCCGCTTCGATTTGTCTAGATGTGATCCAAGCAGGCTCAAGCGCCTGAAGAGCATATTTACCGAAACAAATATGATTGCCTCGATAAGATATTCCCTTCATTCGTCCTCTATGTTGTTTACGGAATCTAGTTCTTTTTGGGTTATAGTTGATGGTTGTTTCGGAAGTCCATCTCTACTACAGAACTGGACGTGAGAGTTTCTTCTCATCCAGCTCCTCGCGAATAAAAGGATTCAAAATGGAATTTCAATTAATTTGAATAGATATTAGAACATTTTTATAAAAAATTTGATAAAAAAATCGTTTTCTTTTGTCCTTTATCCGGGTTTACCAATTCAAATTCAAAAAAAAAGTTATCGCGGGCGAATATTTACTCTTGCAATCTCTATTTCAGTCCTAGCACTTGTTCGTCATTTCTCCGAATAGATGAATTGATTTCCGGTTCATTTCGCCATCCCAACGAGTGAATCATTAAGATTCATTTGTTCAATAAAATCTTTTGCATTCACAGGTTCCTTCGTCCCCACCACTTCGTACTAAATGGTTAGGTCAGAATTCTACAACGAAGCTTCTAATCCAATTTATTCTTGAGTCAATCTTCTTAGTCTTTATTGGCTCGAAGCTCTTGAGTTTTTTCTTCTATAATCTATAAGAAGGATTCATTTAATATTTCATTATGGATGAATCAATTAGTATTGATGCTTTATTACACTGTCTTTTATGAGAGGACTCATAGACCTTACATATTGGAATTCTATATCATTGATATTTTTTTATCTCTTTCTCTCACCCTTCCATTTATCCACACTCTTGTTCTGTATTTTGCTTTAAACTTAGAATTCATTAAAGTTTAATTCTAAAAAAATTTCAGTTGCTACAAAGATATGACCGATTTGGCATATCTTGACAGGTTCTTTAGATCCAGATAATATGAAGCGATGGGTTGGTTTTCATACTACAGGGCCGGTCTTTTTTTAATCCCAACCCCCTAAAAAAAACCAACGAGTCACACACTAAGCATAGCAATTATATCAAAACAAAAGGTCAATCTAATTTTTATTCAACCCTATAGAATTAAAGAATTCGGAATTTGTTTGATTGGCCAGAAAAAGAATGAATGAGTTTCCCCCTTTTTGTTCTATCGACGGAAAAACAATGAAAGTTTTGTTATTCCTCTTCCTTGTCTATAAAAATCCAAATTTTGATGCCTAATACCCCATAGATAGTCCGAACTGTATAGGAACAATAATCAATTTTAGCGCGAATGGTTTGTAGGGGAACCCGACCCTCTCTGATCCATTCGACACGTGCAATTTCTTTTCC